CACAGGGATACATGGAAGTGTCTTTATTGTCAAAATGAGTACTAAAGGATCGCATCAGATTTCGTATATTCCCATCAATTTGATATATCTTCTTCGAAAAAAGGGAAACCTTTTTATTATTATTCATTACTGAGAAAAGTACATTTTTGTTAACTGGTTTCGGTCCTTCTTTTCCCCATATAGATATTGAAGAGAACGAGCTATTTTTAGTGCCACTGTAATTTTGAAACCGAACGTGTAAATGCCCCTCAAAAGTAAGTAAATACATCCGAAACATATAAAATGCAGTTAATCCTGCTGTGGAACAGGCTATTATCGCGAAAATCGGTGAATACAACCAACTATCATTAAGAATTTCATCTTTGGACCAAAAACAAGCAAGAGGTGGAATACCACAAAGAGAAAGTGTACCTAATAAAAAAGTAGTTTTTGTAATTGGCACATATTTGGTTAAACCACCCATAAGAACCATGTTCTGACTTTTATCTGGAGAATATCCAACAATGGGTTCCATTGAATGAATAATCGATCCGGATCCTAAAAACAATAATGCTTTCGAATAGGCATGAGTGATTAAATGGAATAAAGCAGCTCGATAAGAACCTATCCCTGGAGCTAACATAATATAACCCAATTGAGACATTGTAGAATAGGCTAAACTTCTCTTAATGTCTTTTTGAGCAAGAGCTAAAGTAGCTCCTAATAGTACCGTTATTATACCTAGCAAAGAAATGAGATTCATTATGTAAGGTATGGCTGTGAAAAGGGGAAGAAGCCGAGCGACAAGAAAAATTCCCGCTGCTACCATAGTAGCAGCATGTATAAGAGCCGAAATAGGAGTGGGCCCCTCCATGGCATCAGGTAACCATACATGAAGGGGAAATTGTGCGGATTTAGCAACTGCACCAAGGAATAATAGGGAGGCACACAGAGTAGCAAATAAAGAATTGACCCCATTATTATGGATCAAGTTATTGAAGATTTCGAACAAATCCCGAAATTCCAAACTACCTGTTATCCAATAAAAACCTAAGATTCCTAATAATAAACCAAAATCCCCTACACGATTAGTTACAAACGCTTTTTGACAAGCATTGGCTGCAATTGGTCGTGTGAACCAAAAACCTATTAATAGATACGAACACATTCCCACCAGTTCCCAAAAAATATGAATTTGTATCAAATTGGAACTAGTAACTAATCCCAACATAGAAGTATTGAAAAAACTCATATAAGCAAAAAATCTCAAATATCCTTGATCATGAGACATATAATTGTCACTATAAATAAGAACCATGATTCCAACAGTAGTGATTAGTATTGACATAATAGAAGTAAGTGGGTCGATCAAGTGGCCGAACTCTAAATAAAAATCATTATTGATGGTCCAAGAACATAGAAATTGATAGATAGAACTGCCATTGATTTGCTGAATAGACAGATCGGCCGAAAAAACCATAACTATACTTAGCAATGAAACACTAGGAAAAGCCCACATACGACGAAGATTTTTTGTTGCAGTCGGAACAAGCAGAAGTCCCCATCCTATTGACATAGTAACTGGAAGTGGAACGAAAGGTATGATCCATGCATATTGATATGTATGTTCCATAAGAAAATAAAACTTTTTTGATTCTTATTAATTGTTTCCGATTCACCAGCTCTTCTCTCTTTCGGAAGTCAAATAAATAAATAAAAATCAAGATAGAAAAGAACTCAAATAGGATTTTGAATTCTTAATTATTCCGATTCTTTCCCAAATATCGTATTGAATAAAAAGAAATTTAAATCAAGAAGTTACAATTGTTCAAATGACCAAGTCACTGGTTAAAACTGACCATTTAGTTATTAACTAAGATATTTATTAAGATAAAGAAAGAATATGAGATTTTCAATCATTCCACTATTACGGCGATTGATATCCATATAGTAAATAGTAAGGAAAAGGAATGACACCAAAAAAAGTAAAAGTACTCTATTGGGATATGGATCATAGAATCCGCCAATAACTCGACCCAATAAAATACTAGTTATTTTAGTTAGTTTATTCGGAGTCATTAATTAATTCATTGTAGAACTGATTGATTGGCTTCTATTCCAATAAAACAAACTTATGTTTATAGGAAATCCTATGATACTCGTCACTTCGCATAGAACTAAAATAAGAGATTACTAAAATTACCTTTATCAAGTAATGTATCGTTTAACAGATTAACTACCAATCTCATTTTCATTTAAATTATGAGTACTCTATCCTCGAGCTTGATCAATTAATAGAAAAATTTTACATTATTATTTTCTTAAATTAGGTAAGGATTCTTAAGCTTTTCGATTTATTCAATGTAAGACGACGAGATATAAATAGACTGAGATTGAGATATGAATTGGAACCCTTTTTGATTCTTATCAACAACAACCGGTTCGATTTCTATGGTAGCGGACCTCATAGACATAGATCGGAATGAAGATATGAAGGTACAAATTAGTACGAATTCTTCTTTCTTCGGGCATTGTATGTAATAGAGATGTGGAACAAAAAAAATTCCTTTGAAAATCACATCGTTTTTCTTTTTTCTATTTCTTTTTTTTATCCCTAGTGTACTCTATGTGATGCGCACGTATCTATATTTTTGTATGTTATGAAGGAAGTATCCGCTATGGAATAAATATAGATAATGAATAGCAAGAACGATCCATTTTGAACAATACATGTCTTTCACATCCAACTATAAAAGTAACTTCTTTATTTTAAAATGGCGGTTCCAAAGAAACGTACTTCTATCTCAAAAAAGCGTATTCGTAGAAATATTTGGAAGAAAAAGGGATATTGGGCGGCGGTAAAAGCTTTATCTTTAGCTAAATCTATTTCTACCGGGCATTCAAAAAGTTTTTTTGTGCGACAAAAAACAAGTAATAAAGCTTTGGAATAATCTGAATCGACATGACTCGATGAATTGGATGATTTATAAGATGAATAATTCACATTAACTAATGTTTTGAACTCATCTATATGAGATAGAACTGAACCGGCTGTTGTGGTATGTAGAATAAGAATTATTCTGTCTATTGGGTTCTAAGAACGGTACTATTTCTTTTTTGTTGTTTGAAAAACAACAACAAAAAAGAAATAGTTAAACACAAAATACAAGGTTTCACTTTTCATTATAGTAGATTTTGATAATTCGCGAGATGGGGGTTGTTATTTCCCCCCCCCCAAAAAAAAAATCTTTTTTTTAGGAAGAAGTTTATTCGATTATGTATCTCCAATAGTTATACATCATTAAGATTTTTGGAAGATCTGAAACAAGTATGAACAACAGTAGTAAAAATGAATGGATCCTTGAAACTAATTGATTGAAATATATATTTTCAGACTTTGCTTTGTAACTCTCCGAATCACTACATAGATTCCCTCTTGTTTCGACCCAATCAATAAAAACTCCCCGGATCCCCTTTAGGTCGATATTTATGTACGAAGAATAAGTCAATCTTCCTTAATCCAAAATAGATCCTATGTTTGGACCGTAGGATCGATCAATCTATTTTATATAGAATATACTTTATTTATAAGTAAAGTACATAGCGTAGAATTCCAATAGAGATTGAAACTCTTTTGTTTTATGTGCAGCCCAATACCTAATTGGTTCGGTAAATCCTCACACGAATTATGTATACAATGAGGATCCCAACCATTAATACAGTTTTGATACCAAACTATCTAAATATTTATAGAAATTCTTTGGATGTAGTTATCCAATTGTGGTACATAAAAAATCCTATTTATTTTCTTTTGTTCAGTGAAAAATGAATCTTTTTTCATTTCCGATCCATGAAATCAGATAAATAAGAAATGAATCATCAAAAAATGATATAAAAAAAGGGACAATTCTTAGTTCTAGACCTCAACTGAGGACATAACCATCTAGTTCCAACTGTTCCAGAAGAACTTATACTACGTGAAAGCCTGTTGTTAAAAATGACACCATACCGGGATACTAAGGATTATTGAAGTTCAAATATTCATTTGAACGAGTCTTTATTCATCGATTCTAACGTTTCCTAAAATATATTGCATTGAATCTTTCAATCTCGACGATTGAACATCATATGGGCTATTATTATTTCGATCAAGCCGCCATGGTGAAATCGGTAGACACGCTGCTCTTAGGAAGCAGTGCTAGAGCATCTCGGTTCGAGTCCGAGTGGCGGCATCCTCTAAAAAGGACACATTAGATCCTATAATGAATTTAATTCGGAATTTACATTCCGTAATTGAGGGACCCCTCTTTTTTTTTAATGATTTTTTTTTATGATATTTGCGACTTTAGAACATATATTCACTCACATCTCTTTTTCGATCATTTCAATTGTCATTACGATTTATTTGGTGACTTTATTAGTCCATGAAATCGTAGGACTATGTGATCCGTCAGAAAAGGGCATGATAGCCACTTTTTTCTGTATAACAGGATTATTAGTTACCCGTTGGATTTATTCGAGGCATTTCCCGTTAAGTGATTTATATGAATCATTAATGTTCCTTTCATGGAGTTTCTCCATTATTCATATGGTTCCTAAAATAGGGAACCATAAAAATGATTTAAGCGCAATAACCGCGCCAAGCGCTATTTTTACCCAAGGCTTTGCCACTTCGGGTCTTTCAACTGAAATGCATCAATCCGCAATATTAGTGCCTGCTCTACAATCCCAGTGGTTAATGATGCACGTAAGTATGATGTTATTGAGCTATGCAGCTCTTTTATGTGGATCGTTATTATCAGTAGCTCTTTTAGTCATTACATTTCGAAAAAACATAGGTATTTTTGGCAAAAGCAATCATTTACTAATTGGGTCATTTTCCTTTGATGAGATCCACTACTTAAATGAAAAAAGAAATGTTTTACAAAACACGTCTTTTCTTTCATTTCGAAATTATCACAGGTATCAATTGACTCAGCGATTGGATCATTGGAGTTATCGTGTCATTAGTCTAGGGTTTA